CCTTCACCTCTTTGCTACTTATAATATGGAAAATCGATTTTTGAATCGATTCAATTTCGAAATGAATTGTCTTTTTTCAATTGAGATTCCCAATAAGCAATAAATAAGTATTATTCTTATTGCTTATTGGAATAGAATTAGGTACTAGGTTTCATGTGAATTGCGAAATACCTGTTTTGTTGCTTCTCCTTTGGACTAAAAAGGGGAAGGAAGAAAGGGAGTGGGTAACACTAATTCCTCATCCTCAAATCAGTCCTTCCCGTAGGTTAGTTTCTCAACGAATAAGTAATTGTGTAGGAACGATATTTTGATATAATGTGAAAGAGCAACCTGCAAGTCCAATACCCGAAAATCAATATGTATTTCCCCTATTTCTTTTTCTTTTATCGGATTAAACAAAAGGATTCGCAAATAAAAGCGCCAATGCTACAACCAATCCATAAATTGTTAAAGCTTCCATAAAAGCCAAACTAAGCAATAAAGTACCTCGTATTTTTCCCTCTGCCTGGGGCTGTCTCGCAATACCCTCTAGAGCTTGGCCCGCAGCAGTACCTTGACCAATTCCAGGCCCAATAGAAGCAAGTCCTACAGCCAATCCAGCAGCAATAACGGAAGCGGCAGAAATCAGTGGATTCATGATGAGTTCCTCCCCCCCAAAAAAAAAATAAAGAAATGGTTAATGATACAATCAACCAATGAATTATGATTTTATTATTCTATTGCTAATATTCATCTAGTCAAAAAAACTAAAAACTCCAAATTGAAATAGAAATAAGAATATTATTGAATCATTAGATCATTAGAAAGACTTCATCTTTTTTAGTTCCTATTTGTAGAGTCTTTCCGAATCAATCCAACTTGAGTTTTTTCATTTCCTTTTCTAATCATTCTTCGATCTTTTTCTTTATTTTTTTCTCTGTTTATTCATTCAATTCACAGTCATAAACGAAACGGAAGGGCTTCGACTGGCATACCATACCTATCTTAATTTAGGCAAGTAGGGCAAATTAAATAGAAATATTAGTTAATATATAACTTGTCAATATCTAATATCAAATATACATATCTTTCTTCCATAACGTAAACCGCCCATTCTATCTTAAATTAAATCGGATTTTCGAATCATTCTTCGAAACATCTAATCTACAAGAGTTTACTTATAGCCATTGGATTCCACATACCTGGCGCGACCCCTCTCTACTAACCAACTCCAACTCCCCCTTAGTTGAAACTTCTCGAAGATCGTTTTTCTATTATCGTAGACTATATTTGTATATTTGGAAAATAGAAAGAGATTATCCTGATAGAATAAAGTATCTTGAGCCACACATATATTGCCTTGATCTAAGCTAAAAAAAGGACTCTTCCTAAGACTAATCAATGATGGCCCTCCATGGATTCGCCTATATAAGTTGCGGCTAAAGTTGCAAAAATAAGAGCCTGAATACCACTTGTAAATAATCCGAGGAACATGACAGGTATAGGAACCACTAAAGGTACTAAAGAAACAAGAACAAGAACTACTAATTCATCCGCTAATATATTTCCGAAAAGTCGAAAACTAAGTGATAGAGGTTTTGTGAAATCTTCTAAGATGTTAATGGGTAAAAGAATTGGAGTTGGTTGAATGTATTTACCAAAATAACCTAATCCTTTTTTTGTAAGACCCGCATAGAAATAGGCTACTGACGTTAGTAAAGCTAAAGCAACAGTAGTATTTATATCATTCGTGGGTGCGGCTAACTCCCCGTGAGGTAACTGTATGATTTTCCAAGGTAAAAGAGCCCCTGACCAATTGGAAACAAAAATAAATAGAAACATAGTCCCAATAAAGGGAACCCAAGGGCGATATTCTTCTCCAATTTGAGTTTTGCTCACGTCTCGAACGAATTCAAGGACGTATTCAAAGAAATTCTGACCGCCAGTCGGAATGGTTTGTGGATTCCGAACAGCTATAGCAGCTGAACCTAATAAGATAGCAATTACAACCCAAGAAGTAATAAGTACCTGGCCGTGGATTTGGAACCCCCCTATTTGCCAATAGAAATGTTGGCCCACTTCCACACCGGATATATCGTATAACCCCTTTAGTGTGTTGATTGAGTATGATAGAACATTCATATTGTCCTCTGACTGAAATATCACTTTAAAATAAATTATTTTGATTCAACCATCTCTTATCTATTTCTCGACTTGTCCACTTGAATTTTCTATTTAGGATACCGATTAATCACATAATATCCCCAAGTCATTTTTATATATTTTTTGAGATTCAGGAATAGTAACCGATTCTATTATCGAGTTTACGAAGTCATTTTTTTTTTTTTATTATGAATCAAGGATTTCTTATATAAGCGGCCCTCACAAATTGCAAATACTAGTTTGGTAAGAATTAATCGGATTGAAGCTATAGAATCATCGTTCGCCGGAATCGAAAAATCCGCGAGATCCGGATCACAATTTGTATCGATTAAACAAATCGTTGGAATTCCCACAGTAATACATTCTCGAAGGGCCTTATATTCTTTTTGTTGATCAATGACGATTACAATATCAGGTAACCCTGTCATATATTTAATCCCACCCAGATATGTTTGCAAGTGAGATAATTGTCTCTTCAACATGGCTTCATCTCTCTTCGGAAGACGGGCGAGTCTCCCCGTCTTTTGTTCTATTCTCAAGTCCCTGAATTTTTGAAGTCTCTCTTCTGTAGTGGACCAATTCGTTAACATACCTCTAAGCCACTTTTTATTAACATAATGGCATCGAGCCCTTATTGCAGCCCGTGCTACTGAATCAGCTGCTTTCTTTTTTGTCCCAACAATTAAAAATTGTTTGCCTCTACTTGCAGCATCAAAAACTAAATCACAGGCCTCTAATAAAAAACGAGCAGTTCTAGTAAGATTTATAATATGAATGCCCTTCCATTTTGCATAGATATAAGGTGCCATTCTAGGATTCCATTTCCGAGTACCGTGACCAAAATGAACTCTCGCCTCCATCATCTCTTCCAAATTGATGTTCCAATATCTTCTTGTCATTTCTTCCCACACTTTCTCTTTTTTTATTTAATAAAGAGATGAGGTATCCGGAAATAAGTAATTGTTCCAACGGAACCTTCTTTTCTAAAGCGGATTGGCCATTGATACACAACCCAAACCACTAATTTCTTTCTATTTGTTATTATTTGAATTTCTTTATTTTATTACTTTATTTAATAACCGTAAATAACAAATACAGAGAAGATAAAAAGGATGAATCTCTTGTATTAAATCCCAGAAATCATTGTTGTTTTGATCTATCGTGGAAATTCTTTGAAAGACAAGAATCAAATAATTCTCTATGGTAAAACAAAATATCTCTCATTTCTCCCTCGAATAGATTCTTTTTTTTTGTTTTCAAGGGAATGTTTTTTTGTTGATTTGAACGGTGTACGAATCCTTTGAATCCGGTACCAACAGGTATCATCCCCCCCAGAACAACGTTTTCTTTTAGTCCTTTCAACCAATCGATCCGGCCCCGGAGAGCTGCTTTTGCTAAAACTCGAGCAGTTTCTTGAAAAGTCGCTTCGCATATAAAACTTTGAGTATTTTGAGATGCTCTCGTTATTCCCAATAAGATAGCTCGATAACAGATTGCTTCTTCCAAAGCGCGCCCCGTTCGTTCCGCCCGCAACAACCCAATTTGTTCTCCGGGCAAAAAAACATTAGCCATTCCATCTTCTGAAACCAAGACTTTTGATGTTATTTGACGTACAATAATTTCTATATGCCTATTATGGATCTGTACCCCCTGGGATCGATAAACCCTTTGTATCTTATTAACCAAAGAAATACGACTTTGCGCTATAGTTAGCTCAGCTCCAATCAAGAATCCCCAAGAAATCCCTAGAATTCTTGTTATATGTTTGTTCCAACCATAAATCCTCTTTTCTAGATTCCTGGATATTGAATCCATCGACCGAACTTCTAAGACTTGTTCCACTTTTGGAAGACCTTGTGTTATATCACCAGACCTCGATTTTTCATATATAAATGTAACTAAAGTATCCCCTTCATAAATGATTTCCCCATAATGACCATGAACTTTTGTTCCTGGGGTGGCCAAATAAGGCTTAGCCGATCTTATTACTACAGAGTCAAATTGAACAATTATAACTTGACCCGATTTTAAGTGCGGTTGATGTTTGGCTATACATACATTTTCGCAAAGAAATTGTCCAAGACAAATTTTTGTGGATGTCTCTTCACAAAAATTGTAATGAAGAAAATACCAATTCAATTTGAATGGATTCAAGATGTTACTGCATGGATCGGGATTATAAATTCTCCCATTTTCATCCATAAAATAATATTGAAATTTAAGTACTTGAAAGGTTTGTTTGAAATTGTCAAGCTTTAAATAATTAGTTACCAAGATCTGATTATGAGTTATTAAATAGTAAAATGAAAAAAAATTCGCAATTTGAAGGGCTGTTCCTAAAGGACCCAATGAATTCCTAATTGGAATTAGGTGATCTTTTTTAATTGATTCTTTGTGATATTTTACACCGTTGAGTGTGAATGGACCTATTCGAAAACAATTGGATGATGACAAAATTATAAAAGATTGACATTCCTTATTTTTACCCAATAACGTACGAACAGTTCCTTGATTTTGGTTAAATGATTGTGGAAGTTTTGTCTTTGAAAAAATGGAATAAAATGGATTCATATTGGTATGATATGATCCATCATCATTAAAAAAAAAGGTATCATTCCTTTTCCCCATATACGAAATAGCGAATTTTGCTAAATTGATCCTTATAAAATCTCGAATAATACCATTTGTTCTTACTTCAACAAAGGAAGCTCGGGCCTCTTCGAGAGAAGAACTTTTGTTGTCTTGGTTCCAATTCAATACTAAATAAGTACGAACTAATTGAATACTTGTGTCAGAAATTTTCCGAGTGGCTTTGCCATTTCCATAAAAGATATAATTGACAACTCGAAGTTGCACAT